GTCATTTCTTGAATTTGTTCTCCATTTCTAATTTTGTAAGTTCGCAGCCTTCGCAGTAGCTTCATCGATATTACCCACTAAATAAAAGGCTTGTTCAGGAAGACTATCGAATTCTCCAGAAAGAATCAATTTAAACCCTCTAATTGTTTCTGCTAGACCGACATATTTCCCTGGGGAACCGGTAAATACTTCTGCTACGAAAAAAGGTTGTGATAAGAAACGTTCAATTTTTCGTGCTCTTGCTACGATTAAGCGATCCTCTTCGGATAATTCGTCCAACCCAAGAATAGCTATAATGTCCTGAAGTTCTTTGTAACGTTGTAACGTTTCTTTAACTCTTTGCGCAGTTTGATAATGTTCTTCCCCAACGATCCGAGGTTGGAGCATGGTTGACGTTGAATCTAAAGGATCTACTGCTGGATAAATACCTTTGGCAGCTAATCCTCTTGAGAGTACAGTAGTTGCATCCAAATGTGCAAATGTCGTGGCAGGAGCAGGATCGGTCAAATCGTCTGCAGGTACATAAACTGCTTGAATAGAAGTTATAGACCCTTCTTTGGTAGAAGTAATTCTTTCTTGTAAAGTACCCATTTCAGTACCCAGGGTAGGTTGATAACCCACAGCGGAAGGCATTCGGCCCAATAAGGCCGATACTTCGGATCCGGCTTGGACAAAACGGAAGATATTGTCGATAAATAGAAGGACGTCCTGTTCATTGACATCTCGGAAATATTCGGCCATAGTTAGGGCAGTTAAACCAACTCTCATACGAGCTCCGGGCGGTTCATTCATTTGACCGTAAACTAGAGCTACTTTTGATTCCTCAATCTTTTTTTCATTAATTACTCCGGATTCTTTCATTTCCATATAAAGATCATTTCCCTCACGAGTACGCTCACCTACTCCGCCAAATACAGATACACCTCCATGAGCTTTGGCAATGTTATTGATCAATTCCATAATGAGTACAGTTTTACCTACCCCAGCTCCGCCGAAAAGTCCTATTTTTCCGCCACGGCGATAAGGAGCTAAAAGATCTACTACTTTAATTCCTGTTTCAAAAATGGATAATTTTGTATCTAACTGTACAAAGGCAGGCGCAGATCTATGAATAGGAGATGTTGTGCGAGTATCTACAGGACCCAAATTATCAATAGGCTCTCCAAGCACGTTGAAAATTCGACCTAGGGTTGCGCCGCCAACTGGAACACTTAGAGCAGCTCCCGTGTCAACCACTTCCAGTCCTCTCTTTAGACCATCCGTAGCACTCATAGCTACAGCTCTAATTCGATTATTTCCTAATAATTGCTGTACTTCACAAGTTACATTAATTTGTTGGCCAACACTATCTCGACCTTGAACTATCAGAGCGTTGTAAATATAAGGCATCTTCCCTGGTGGAAAATCTACATCGAGTACCGGGCCGATTATTTGCGTGATACGTCCCAGATTTTTGTTTTCAAGTGCAGAAACCTCAGTATCAGAAGTGGTAGGAGTTATTTTCATATTAAAATATATATATCTGTTTTTTTTGAAAAAAAAAAAAAAATTGAAATCAAGAAAAAAATATTCGATAACAAAGCAAGTTGATCAGTTAATTTAATTAATAAGAAATGTAAGTTAATAATCGATTTTCTTGGTATCAGCCAACCAATTCAATTGTTTTTCAATTCAATTTCAATGATTGAATTTTCAAGGTCAACCCAGTCATTATGAAAATTTAAATTGGATTAAATCTTTGGAAAGTCTTTTATTTGTTTATCATTCTAGATTCTAGACTAGATAGATTCTAGATTATAGACAATACTATCTATATTATCTATGGAATTCGAACCTGAACTTTGTTTACAATTCAGTTTTTCTATCTCATTGGTCCTTCTTTTTTATTTCCTCGGCATAGAATTTAAACTTAGCATTTTTTTTTTACCAATTTTTCGTTTCGTGGGCGAATTCTGCCCATTTTTACATCTAGGATTTACATATACAACATATATCGCTGTCAAGGTCAAGAGTAAATTTATTATTATTTAGATTAGAAAATTCGATTCAAAAATTCAAAAAAAAAAAAAAAAATAAGAGACTCGAAATTTGAAAAAACAAAAAGATTGGGTTGCGCCATACATATGAAAGAGTATAGAATAATGATGGATTTGCCAAATCAAATACCACGGTTAAATTGAACAATGAACCATTCGGATTAATTGATAATATTAGTTGATCGATCATTTGTAAAAGGTTTTATTAACTCCTAAGTTATGTCGAGTAGACCTTGTTGTTGTTAGAATTCTTAATTCATGAGTTGTAGAGGGGAATTTATGTCACCACAAACAGAAACGAAAGCAAAGGTTGGGTTCAAAGCTGGTGTTAAAGATTATAGGTTGACTTATTATACTCCTGACTATGAAACCAAAGATACTGATATCTTGGCAGCATTCCGAGTAACTCCTCAACCTGGAGTTCCGCCTGAAGAAGCAGGTGCAGCGGTAGCTGCCGAATCTTC